TTAACCTTCTCTTCATCTTCGTCATCTTCTTTACCCTCTTCATCCAGAAAATCCTAAAAATCTAGATTTCATAATCCGACCAATCATTCCCTTTCTTTTCATCTTTGTCATATTTTTCTTTTTCGGATAAAAGCAGATTTTTCAACTTCCTGAAATCCTGAAGGAAATCATCCACAAATTGGAAAAGACTATCCCGCAAAAATTCTGGACAATTACTAGCCTTGTCGGAATTGGAATACTCGTCGGAATTGTCATCCTCTAGAAAAATATCAAAATAAATATCAAAATATTGGAAAAGACCATCCCGCAAAAATTCTAGAAATTCTCGCCAAGTACTAGCCTCGTCGAAATTGTAATACTTGGCGAAATTGTCATCCTCTAGAAAAATATCAATATCAATAGAATCGCGGAGAATATAATCGATAAGATCCTGTAGGCCCGACTCGACAAGACAACGATCTAGAGTTAGATCTGATATTTGCGAGTCGACGAATCTATTCCTACGAGGATCATTTTTTAGAGAAGAAAATAAAAATTGCACAGAATTCCGAAAATCTGTCTTTGCATTAGAATCCGAATATTCCATATTTATTAGATGAAAAAATGGAATTTTCACAGAATACAGAAACCCTGTCTCCGGATGACTGTGCGCCTGTCTTTCCGCTTCTTTTTTGGCTTCTTTTCTTCTTTCCGATGACAAACCATTTTTAACCTTCATGTAATCCTGCAAGAAAAAATCCAAAAATAGCAAAATACAAGGGAGAGCCCTTGTCTTTGAATAAGACGGAATAACACCGTCCTCCACAAGTTCCTCTATAAGATCCTTTAGATCCGAAATTTGCTTTTCGAGGAATGCATTGATACGATTAGTATCGTTGATATACTTTTGGATATACTTTTGAAACTCCTTGCTTTGAAAAGAGTCGCTATCATTTTCAAAATCATCCCCAACCTGGATCCTCCATTTTTTCTGTTTTTTGTAACTGGACATAGATCTGATCCAAACGGGTTCAAGTCTTTCATATTTACCAAAACATATATGATTCCCTAGATAACATACGCCCTTCATTCTTATCGTTTCTTCTTTATAAATAGATAGAACCATCAGAGGGTCTCCTTTTTTTTAAGTTTTAGGAGTAGTGCCAGTACTCCTGCTTGTTTATAAAAATAATGAGTTATTTATTTCGAATATTTTTTCTATTTCTTTCTATACGGAAATTCGCAGATAGATTATCGATCTGACGCAGTGGAATGAATAGCCACTGTCTATTTTTCCTCCTTTCTTATAAGTGGAATCGTTTTCTATACGATATATATTAACTCGATTATCTCAGTCATTTTTTTAATGACTTTTTTTTGTTCGATTCGCTGCCATTCCAGTCGAATAAGTGAAATAGAGAATAAGTGAAATAGATAAAGGTTGATCTATTTCACTTATTTTCATTTTCATCTTCGTCATCAGATTCAAAAAAGTTCTTTCTTACCCAAATGATTATGATCAATATGAATTCCAACAACTTCATGAAGAAAATCATGAAGAAAATGTGCCCAACTAACCAACCAGCCAAACTACTTCTTACAAATAAGATCCTCTTTTCGTTGTCGTTGTTATAGCGAGAGAGACAAAAGTTGACTAATCCGGGGATCATTGAATCAGGTTCAAGGTACGGGTTGCATAATTGCACAAAGAAATTAATAATAAATTCCAATTGAAGGCGGAGCACGTACTTTCTTTTAGTGATAAGATCGTGAGGATCCAAAAAGCGCCTGTTGCGCAAAGTTTTTCGACTAGTCCAGAAGAGTTGAACGAAGAATGACCCTAGAAATAGCATAATGATGCTATGAGGTTGAACCAATCCTTCATGGAGCGGCCTATTGTAGATCGATGTGAACATCACGAACTGTCCCGTAACAAAACCAGTCATTGCTGCTACCCGTCTCTGGTTGTCTTTTATGAAGAACTGTTTGTCTTTTATGAAGAAACTGGCTACAACGAAGAAATAGCCGAGACCTACGGTGGCTGTGGTCATAAATCCACAAAAGAGTCCACCTCCAATCACTGAATTGAGTATTTTGTTCACTAGCAAGAGTAAAAATTCTTTCATTTTCATAGGAATCCTCCTTATTGAATCAAGTTTTATGAGTAGCGCCACTACTCCAAAAATTAATAATATTTGGAATATATATATAACCAAAAAATGGCAGTATTGTCAAGCGGACGATCTAGCCAGAATCTTTTTTCCATGTATTCGAATTCTTTCTATTCTATCTATTATATTCTATTTATTTCGAATATTTTTTCTATTTCTTTCTATACGGAAATTCGCAGATAGATTATCGATCTGACGCAGTGGAATGAATAGCCACTGTCTATTTTTCCTCCTTTCTTATAAGTGGAATCGTTTTCTATACGATATATATTAACTCGATTATCTCAGTCATTTTTTTGATGACTTTTTTTTGTTCGATTCGCTGCCATTCCAGTCGAATAAGTGAAATAGAGAATAAGTGAAATAGATAAAGGTTGATCTATTTCACTTATTTTCATTTTCATCTTCGTCATCAGATTCAAAAAAGTTCTTTCTTACCCAAATGATTATGATCAATATGAATTCCAACAACTTCATGAAGAAAATCATGAAGAAAATGTGCCCAACTAACCAACCAGCCAAACTACTTCTTACAAATAAGATCCTCTTTTCGTTGTCGTTGTTATAGCGAGAGAGACAAAAGTTGACTAATCCGGGGATCATTGAATCAGGTTCAAGGTACGGGTTGCATAATTGCACAAAGAAATTAATAATAAATTCCAATTGAAGGCGGAGCACGTACTTTCTTTTAGTGATAAGATCGTGAGGATCCAAAAAGCGCCTGTTGCGCAAAGTTTTTCGACTAGTCCAGAAGAGTTGAACGAAGAATGAGCCTAGAAATAGCATAATGATGCTATGAGGTTGAACCAATCCTTCATGGAGCGGCCTATTGTAGATCGATGTGAACATCACGAACTGTCCCGTAACAAAACCAGTCATTGCTGCTACCCGTCTCTGGTTGTCTTTTATGAAGAACTGTTTGTCTTTTATGAAGAAACTGGCTACAACGAAGAAATAGCCGAGACCTACGGTGGCTGTGGTCATAAATCCACAAAAGAGTCCACCTCCAATCACTGAATTGAGTATTTTGTTCACTAGCAAGAGTAAAAATTCTTTCATTTTCATAGGAATCCTCCTTATTGAATCAAGTTTTATGAGTAGCGCCACTACTCCAAAAATTAATAATATTTGGAATATATATATAACCAAAAAATGGCAGTATTGTCAAGCGGACGATCTAGCCAGAATCTTTTTTCCATGTATTCGAATTCTTTCTATTCTATCTATTATATTCTATTTATTTCGAATATTTTTTCTATTTCTTTCTATACGGAAATTCGCAGATAGATTATCGATCTGACGCAGTCGAATGAATAGCCACTGTCTATTTTTCCTCCTTTCTTATAAGTGGAATCGTTTTCTATACGATATATATTAACTCGATTATCTCAGTCATTTTTTTGATGACTTTTTTTTGTTCGATTCGCTGCCATTCCAGTCGAATAAGTGAAATAGAGAATAAGTGAAATAGATCAACCTTTATCTATTTCACTTATTTATTAATTTATTATCTATTTCACTTATTTATTAATTTATTATCTATTTCACTTATTTATTAATTTATTATCTATTTCACTTATTTATTAATTTATTATCTATTTCACTTATTTATTAATTTATTATCTATTTCACTTATTTATTAATTTATTATCTATTTCACTTATTTAATTTAATTGAACTTAAGATTCAAAAAAGTTCTTTCTTACCCAAATGATTATGCTCTCTATGAATTCCAACAACTTCATCAATAAAATCATGAAGAAAATCTGGACTAAAATGTGCCCAATTAACCAACCAGCCAAACTACTTATTACAAATACAATCTTCTTTTCGTTGTCGTTGTTATAGCGAGAGAGACAAAAGTTGACTAATCCGGGGATCATTGAATCAGGTTTAAGGTACGGGTTGTATAATTGCACAAAGAAATTCATCATAAATTCCAATTGAAGTAAGAAGAGGCGCTTTACCACACGCCTTCGTTTACTTACCACGGGCTTTCTTTTATCGTTAAGATCCAAAAGCGGCCAGTTGCGCAAAGTTGTTAGACTGGTCCATAAAAGCTGAAGCAAGAAAAATGACAGAAAGAACAAGAACATTTTTATGCGATGAGGTTGAACCAATCCTTCATGGAGCGGCCTATTATAGACCGATGCGAACATCACGAACTGTGCCGTACCAAAAGCAGCCACCACTCCTACCCGTCTCCGGTTGTCTTTTATGAAGACGCTGGCTACAACGAAGAAATAGCCGTAGCCGAGACCTACAGTGGCTGTGGTCATAAATCCACAAAAGAGTCCGCGTACAATCACTGAATTGAGTATTTTGTTCACTAGCAAGAGTCAAAATTCTTTCATTTTCATACGAATCCTCCTTTTTCTTTTTATTGAATCAAGTTTTATGAGTAGCGCCACCCCTACTTGTTTAGAAAAAGAAAACGGATCCACAAAAATAACGAATTATTTACTTGTAGATAAATACAAAATGGCACTATAGTCAAGTCGACGATCTATTTTTCAATGTATAGCTCTATCCCATAGAATAACGAAATAATATAGAAGGGCAATCATGACAACGGTATCCGTTATTCTAGTTCGACCCTTTTTTCGAAAAAATACAAAACATACAAGAGCAATAATCAGAATTCTATGGGGCACTTTTGCGATCAAAAACTTAAGAAAGAAAGGTAGAAGGACTTTTATGTATATTTTTTAAGTGAAAAATCTTATAAAAACATATAATTTACGCATTAATTAATATTAATTGAATATACCTTCCTTTTAATATTTGCCAAATCTTTTTTAGTGATTCGAATCTTTTAGGATTCGAACTTGTTTTATTATTTTTATTCCA